AAGGATTAGGTTATTTCAGTAAATACATTCAACCAACTCCAATCCTTTTGCCCATTAACGTTTTAGAAGATTTCACAAAACCTTTATCACTTAGTTTTCGACTTTTTGGAAATATACTAGCGGATGAATTAGTGGTTGTTGTTCTTGTTTCTTTAGTACCTTTAGTAGTTCCTATACCTGTCATGTTCCTTGGATTATTTACAAGCGGTATTCAAGCTCTTATTTTTGCAACTTTAGCCGCGGCTTATATAGGTGAATCCATGGAGGGTCATCATTGACTTTTTTTTGAAATCGTCTTTTTTATCTTAGTCCAAGGCAATGTATGCGTAGCTCAAGATAGTCGACTGCCGGAGCATAAGTATACATATACAAAGGTATATACGATCTAGAACTAGAAGAATAGCCAAAAAGATTACGACATTAGGGAATTGTAAAAAAAAAAGGAAAGAGATCTAAAAGATCTTTTTCCTAAAACGTATGTTTGGCCCCTTCCCTCCGAGTAAAATCTTCTTTTTATTTTGTTTGCTTGAGGCAATTCAAAGATTAGGAGTCATAATCTGAATAAGAATTTTTATGGATTTGATTTATGATACCGATGGGCGATTAAAAAAGATGCTCTATAGAGCATCTTTTTTAATCGATTTTATTCAATTCATTGACCAAACGAAAATATTAATTTATTATTCAATTGAATAATAAATTAATACAGAAATTAACATAATAATAATTAACAAATAATTAACATAATATAGGAAGGAAATAGAATATAAATAGAAAATCAAGTTCAATTTAGTTTAAATTACATAAACTTAGATTAACCAAGTATTGACTGATATTTCTATGCAATGCTTCGCACTAATGAATTGATCCATTTATATTGATCACCCCGGAAAAAAAAAAAATCGAAAGGGTTTGTTTAGTCGAGGGGGGTCGAACTAGGTGTATGCAATAGAATTCCAACTTCCTTTGGTGGATGGTGGGAAAAAACAATTTCTATAGTGTGATTGGGTCTACGATACAAATAGTGGGTTTACGTTATAGAAGAAGCACATGTATATGTGAGATTAGATATTAACTAGTTATATCTGAACTAAGTTATATCTAAAAGATATATCAAATCTGCCTTACTATATGTATATGTGAATTTCGATAAGGATTGAACTAGAAATCCTTCCCTTTCGCCTATAAATATGAATTGAATATTGAATGAAGAAAGAGACTCAATCAAGAAAAACCAAATGAAGAATGGTTCATAACCAATAAAGACATGGAAAAGCAAAAGTCGTATGGATTTAAAAAAACTCGTAGATAGGAACTAAAAAATAGATATCGAAGTAGTTCTGATGATTCAATCTTCAATAGTATTATTATACTTCTATTTCAACTCACTTCAATTCGGAGCTCTTAGTTCCTTCGACTGGATGAATCTTAGCGATGGAATAATTAAGTCATAGTTTTTCGGTTGATTGTATCATTAAGTATCATTAACTCTTTTTTTTTGGTACGAGGAATTTATCATGAATCCACTGATTTCTGCCGCTTCTGTGATTGCTGCTGGGTTGGCCGTCGGTCTTGCTTCTATTGGACCCGGGGTTGGTCAAGGGACTGCTGCGGGTCAAGCTGTAGAAGGCATTGCGAGACAGCCCGAGGCAGAGGGAAAAATACGAGGGACTTTATTGCTTAGTCTGGCTTTTATGGAAGCTTTAACAATTTATGGATTAGTTGTAGCATTAGCGCTTTTATTTGCGAATCCTTTTGTTTAATATTTCATCTTAATCCTATAAGAAAAATACGTATTTTTCTTATTGTTCTGGGCTTGATGCTTCCTTTTTCGAATTAATATCAAGAGTTAACTACTACAATTACTTTTATTTCGTTGGGACAATAACCCATGGGAAGGAATGATTTGAGGATGAGGAATTAGTGATTCACTTTCGTCCTTCCCCCTCGATTTATTCCTTCCCCTTCTTATTCCAATAGACCCCTTTTTGAGGTGGAAGAGAAAAATTATTCAAAAAAAAGTCGACAAATAGAGAATTAGTCTATTTTATCTATAAAAGGAGATCATATGAAAAATGTAACCGATTCTTTCCTTTTCGTGGGTCACTGGCCATACGCCGGGAGTTTCGGGTTTAATACCGATATTTTAGCAACAAATCCAATAAATCTAAGCGTAGTCCTTGGTGTATTGATTTTTTTTGGAAAGGGGGTGTGTGCGAGTTGTTTATTTCAAGAATAAACTGGATCCAACCCGCTGCACTTTTTTCGTTATAAGGGTGCATGATCCCGCGAATTACTTTTAAGAAATCCTCTTTGAGAACCATAGCATTTCGTGATTCATTGGTAAATCTACTTTGATTCTCTCTTAACCAATAAGATGGGACTATGAATATGGTTAAAGCTAAATCGTTTGAAGTCCAGACGCAGCATGTACTCTTTCTACTACTATGTTAATAAAAAATGGTTTAAAAATAAAAATGAAGGGTTGGAAGAAATTGTT